GTTAGAAGGAGTTCTAATAAGCATATACATATAGTATACCACCTATACATCTTATTCCCTCTATGAGGGAAAAAGAAAATTAAAGAACCCGCAAATATCGGCAAAACAACAAGTATTGTTAACCAAGGAAAATAACTCGTGATAAAGACAAGATACGTTTTGACCAGAAGGAGCCCGTGCTCGAAATAATTAATTTTATCGAGTACGGGCTTTTATCGGTAAAGAGGAATCAAATGATTCAAGTGGAGTTTTTTGTAACGTATCAATAAGATAGAGCCATGCTGCGAGTTGTTTCAGGTCCTAAATAAACACGAACACTCAAAAAATCTGTTGGGCAGGCGGATTCACATCTTTTACAACCTACACAGTCCTCGGTTCTTGGCGCGGAAGCAATTTGTTTGGCTTTACATCCGTCCCAAGGTATCATTTCCAATACATCTGTGGGGCAAGCTCGTACACATTGAGTACACCCTATACATGTATCATAAATTTTTACTGAATGTGACATTGAATCTAGAAATTTCAGTTTTTAACATAAAAAATTTGCGATCTGGTGAAATTACAAATTAATAGTAAATGAATCATATATATATTGTAGACACCAGACGAAGCAGTGGTTTATCAAAATTTTAACAATCAATATATTTCTTAATCTGTTTATGAGAAAAGGCCAAGAGACTTTGATTTACGTTTCAATAATCATGATTATACGAGTTGCATATGTGAATTGTTGAAATTGGTCAACAAGTTGTTCATCCTTATTTCAATATTTATATTTATTTCAATATGAACATAATAAATTCAATCCAATAATCCAATAATAATAATATTTATATTATTTATAAATTCTAATCTAATTAGATTATTTATATATTGTTAGATTATTTATATATTGAATATATATATTTTTATTATTTTATTATATATTAATTATTTATATATAAATCTATTAAATAATATATAAATCTATTAAATAAATATATTAAATTTTTTTATATTTATTTTTATATTACATTTATGTATATTTAAATTTATGTATATTTAAATATGTATATTTATATTATTTATATTATTTTATTTTTTTTTATATAATTATTATTTTTTATATAATTATAATAATGTTATTATTATATTAATATAATATTATTATAATTATATTAATAATATATTATCATTTAATAATATATTATCATTATATTATAATTATATTATATATAATTATATTATATATAATAGTTAACTAAATATAGGTAAATTTTTATATTAATATATTATTTTTTTTATGTGCTTTTATTTTATTTATATGATGATTATGACTAATTATTCAACAAATTAGATTGATTGATACGAGTTGATTTTCTATTACGATGGATTGACGAAACAATAGCTAGCCCAATAGCTGCTTCAGCAGCTGCAATGGCTATAATAAAGATTGAGAAAATGTCTCCTTTTAATTGACGACTATCAAATATATCAGAAAATGTTACGAGATTGATATTAACCGAATTTAGTATAAGTTCAAGACACATAAGTGCTCTAACCATGTTTCGACTTGTGATCAATCCATAGATACCGATAGAAAATAAATAGACACTCAAAAAAAGTACATGCTCAAACATCATTGACTAACTCCTTATCAATCTCAATTCATTTCAATATGAAGAACAATTCAACCAATTCTATTGATTAAAATAGAACAATTACACAATAAAAGAAAGTATTAGCGGTAGATAGATTTAACTAAAAATTCTACGAATTTTGAATCACTCTAAGTCTTTATTATTGCCGAGCCATAGTAATTGCACCTATCAAGGAAACTAAAAGAATTATAGAAACAAGTTCAAACGGAAGATAAAAATCCGTTGATAAATGAATCCCAATTTGTTGAACATTATTTATTAGGTCCTGTTCGATAATTTGGTTTGATCTTGTAGTCCAAATAATTCCGTACCATGACGTATCTGGGATAGTAGTAATTAGTGAAAAAAGAATAGTTGTACAAATCAGCGAAGTGCCCCCATCTCCAATGGTCCAAAGATAGGAATCTTTGGAATATTCTGAACCATTCATGAACATTACAGCAAATATGATCAAGACATTTATGGCTCCCACATAAATAAGGAGCTGTGCGGCAGCTACAAAATAGGCGTTCGATAAAATATAGAATAAGGATATACAAACAAGAACCAATCCCAACGAAAAGGCAGAATAAATTGGATTGGTAAGTAATACTACCCCTAGACCCCCTAATACAAGAACTAATCCCAAAAATACCACAAGAATATCATGTATTGGTCCAGGTAAATCCATTATGTATAAAATAGCAAATAAATAACTTGAAATATTTCATGACCTTACTAAATGGTCCAGGAAAGGGAAAGGGGTTACCCTATTTTTTTTCGTATATAGAATATAGTATATGATACATTTATAATTGTATTCCATTTTATCTGGATTAATGTAGATATAGATAAAATTATAGGGCCAATCCCTGTTTTTTATCCGAAAGAAAAAAGAAAAGAGTATTTAGAATCATGGTTTAAATTCTCTATTTCGAAATCATCACATCACAAAAAATATATTCTCAGTTTAAATTAAACAGTCGTTCTCAGCAATCAATAGTTATTAATTTTTATTTGTAATTACTGACTAACCAAAATAAAAAACTTGGATCTTTAATTTTATATCAAAACAAAATCTTAGTAATTGGTAATCGTTCTTGAATCAAAAGGTTTATCTTTGTCTATTTTGCTTTGAGTCGAATTCATAACTGTTTGAATTGTGTAATCTCCAATTATTGAAATTGGTAACCGACCCAAAGCAATTTGATTATAATTCAATTCGTGACGATCATAAGTGGAAAGTTCATATTCTTCAGTCATTGATAAACAATTTGTTGGACAATACTCGACACAGTTACCACAAAAAATACAAACTCCGAAATCAATACTATAATTAAGCAATTGTTTCTTTTTAATATCTTTTTCAAATCTCCAATCTACAACGGGTAGATCTATCGGGCATACACGAACACATACTTCACAAGCAATACATTTATCAAATTCAAAGTGGATTCGACCCCGGAAACGTTCTGTTGTGATCGATTTTTCATAAGGATATTGAATAGTTACAGGTAAACGATTTGTATGGGATAAGGTAATTATGAAACTTTGACCAATGTACCTTGCAGCTCGTATGGTTTGTTGACCATAATTCATGAACCCAGTTACCATAGGGAACATATTGTAGATATCCATGAATAAATTGATGTTTCTTTCTCTTGTTTGAAAGAGGTTATGAACCTAAAAAATTGTTAGCGTATTCGGTTATTTATAGTGAAACAAGTTGGGAAGAAGTTGTTAATAACAGATTACCTAGAGAAATTGGTAAAAGAAATTTCCATCCCAGATTTAATAACTGGTCCATTCTCATCCTAGGTAAAGTCCATCTTGTTGTGATAGAAATGAAGAGAAACAAATAAGCTTTAGTTAATGTAATAAAAATACCAATTGTCATTCCAAAAATTCCTGCCATTTTATTTATTCCGAAAAGTTCAGGAATGGATATGTACGGAATAGAAAAATTCCACCCACCTAAGTAAAGAACTGTTACAAATAATGAAGAAACTAATAAATTTAGGTAAGAAGCAAGATAAAATAAAGCGTATTTTATACCCGAATATTCGGTTTGATAACCTGCTACTAATTCCTCCTCCGCCTCTGGTAAATCAAAAGGCAATCTCTCACATTCGGCTAGAGAAGAAATTATAAAAACTATAAACCCTATAGGCTGACGCCAAAGATTCCACCCCCAAAAACCATATTTTGACTGTGCTTCAACTATATCAACTGTACTTGAACTATTAGATAATCATAGTCGATAATAACATCACTGTTCCCATCGCTATTCCAAAACCGTACATGAGACCTCAGCTTCATACGGCTCCTCTATGGCCACAAAAAAATGTAAGGACTGGTTTCATTATTATCGCCTTTTTTAGAGGTAGATAGAATAAAGATACATTGGAAAGTCCTAAATTAGACCAATGGAATTCTGTCTGCTAGAATAAGAAAAAAAAGAGCTTCCGAATTGATCTCATCCTTTATAATGAAAATTTTGATTTGTTGGGTAATAACTTAATCTTTCAATAAAATACTCGTTATATCAATTAATAAATGGAAAGAATTAGGCATTTGATTAGTTCATAAATCATGATAAGAATTCCATATGTATGAATATGGATGGGGAAAGGAAGAATAAATAAAGGTCGTTTTTTTTATTATTCATTCCATTATTGCATTCCATTTCTTTTTTCCTATTCTTCTCTCTCAGAGGAGGGTGATTAAAAAAAAAATAAAGGATTAATTCGTTTTTGATAGTTATTTCTTTAACCAGTGAATAGGAGCATACTCTAGATCGGAATCATAGGGAAGTACTACTTGATCATTTCTACCAATTTCAAGTCCTTGTCATATTATGATTCTGTTTATGCATAAATACTTTTTTTTATACTTTGCATTATCTCCATTACTAATCTTTTGTGTACCTTGGTGTTCCTAACCGCCCACTGACTTTTGATTGATCCCTAGTATAGTAATAAATACGAGAAAGTCGTAGAAACTCTATACAGTTGATCTTTTGTTTGGGCCCGCTTCAAGATATGATGACTAATCAAAAAATCTCAATCTTGGGGTAAACAGTTTACACTGCTTATGTTTACTTCAACGTTATTCTTGTACATAGGGAATGAGATTTTTTCTTCTTACTACAAACTTATAAGCTGTTTTATTTCACTCATATAACTATCTGGTTTAACTCAGCAACCCAAATGCTGAATAGAAAAATGCAAATTTCTATTCAATACATGGAACCTCTTTCTTTTTTCTTTTATTTCTAGAAGAGAGGTAAAAGTTCATATTACAACGAATCACACGTAGAGATATTGATAACACACATAGAGTTAATGGTATTTCATAACTAATAGATTGAGCAGCAGCTCGTAGACCACCTGAAAAGGAATATTTATTATTCGACCCATATCCTGACATAAGAAGGCCAATAGGGGCAATACTGGAAATGGCGATCCATAAAAAAACACCTATACTGAGATCGGCTAAAACAAGACGATACCCAAAAGGAATTACTAAATAACTTAGTAGAACTGATATGACCGCTATAGCCGGTCCGACACTAAACAAACGAATATCTCCTCGAGATGGGAGAAGGTCCTCTTTAAAAAGTAGTTTAGTCCCATCTGCTAGAGCTTGAAGAATTCCCAACGGGCCAGCATATTCAGGCCCAATACGTTGTTGTATAGCTGCAGAAATTTCTCTTTCTAACCACACAATTACTAGTACTCCTATTGTGATTCCCAATATAAGGGTCAAAATGGGTACAATCCATATCAATCCATAGGTTTCTTTTAAAAATTCCGATGTAAAAAAAGAATTGATAGTTTGTACTTCTGTCGTATCAATTATCATTTCAACGATCAACTTCTCCCATAATGATATCTATACTACCTAATATTGTCATGATATCAGCCAATTTCATTCTTTTAACTAGCTGAGGAAGAATTTGCAAATTAATAAAACCCGGTGGACGAATTTTCCATCTCCAGGGAAAAACGCTATTATCTCCTATCAAATAAATTCCTAATTCTCCTTTTGGAGCCTCTACTCTTACATAAAGTTCTTGTTTCGACAATTCAAAATTGGGTGAAGGTTTTTTACTAATAAATCTATATTCAAAATCATTCCATTCGGAATTCTTTGCTCTATCAAAGCGTCGGACTTCTAAATTCTCATAGGGTCCTCCAGGAATTCCTTCTAGAGCCTGCTGAATAATTTTTATGGATTCTCTCATTTCGCCGATTCGTACTAAATAACGAGCTAATGAATCCCCTTCTTTTTGCCATTGGACTTCCCAATTGAATTCATTGTAACACTCATAATAATCAATTTTACGAAGATCCCATGGGATTCCAGAAGCTCGTAACATCGGTCCTGATAAACCCCAATTTACTGCTTCTTCTCCACCAATAATGCCCACTCCTTCAACTCGTTCCAAAAAAATGGGATTCCGTGTAATAAGTTTTTGATATTCATCAACTCCTGTTAAAGAATAATCGCAGAAATCTAAACATTTATCTATCCATCCATAAGGTAGATCAGCAGCTACTCCTCCGATGCGAAAATAATTATGCATCATTCGCATACCTGTGGCGGCTTCGAATAGATCATATAGCAATTCTCTTTCTCTGAAAATATAGAAAAAAGGAGTCTGTGCACCGATATCCGCCATAAAAGGTCCAAGCCATAACAAATGAGAAGCTATACGGCTCAATTCCAGCATAATCACTCTGATATAGCTGGCTCTTTGAGGTACTTGAACATTTTCCAATTGTTCTGGTGCATTTACGGTTATTGCCTCTGTGAACATAGTAGCTAAATAATCCCACCGTGTGACATAGGGTAGATATTGTATAATTGTTCGGTTTTCCGCTATTTTTTCCATTCCCCTATGTAAATAGCCCAATATAGGTTCACAGTCAATAACATCTTCACCATCAAGAGTAACGATCAGTCGAAGAACACCATGCATTGATGGGTGCTGAGGACCCATATTGACTATCATTAAATCTTTTCTTGTAACCGGTACAGTCATATCTTTTTTTTCCTTAATTCATTATTTCATGAATTCCTCAAAATAAGGCTCATCAAAATGCAAAATTGAATACTACTTAAAAAATTCAAACGATTAAATTAACGAGTTTTTGGCTCTCGAATATCCAACTGACCAATTAATTTCTTATAACGTACTCTATTTTTCTTTGACAAATAAGCTAGCAACCGTTGTCGTTTTCCCAGAATTTTTCGTAGACCCCTTTGCGATAAAAAATCTTTTTTGTGCAATTGCAAATGGGAAGTAAGTCTCCGTATCTTATTGGTAAAACTGAATACTTGAAATTCAACGGAACCCTTGTTCTTGTTTTCGTCTTTTTCTTCTTGTGGAATAATTGAAATGAATGAATTTTTGACCATAAAAAAATTTATCTATCTTTTTCTTTCTTTTTCATGGATTTTTACGATCAGAAGAAATAAAAATAATAATTATATGCCAGTTATTTTAATCGAGTACAGCAAAATTTGGATTTATTCATATACTACTTTTTTATTTTATCCAAATCAAATTGAAAATTGGATTTGGATAGAAAAGGATAATACTTTTCTACATTAAGGAAAGAAAAAATGGATTTCTATCTAAAAAAAATTGTACTGATTTTTTATTCCTATATTCAATTGAATTGATACACCATTAAATCAGTATTATTTACCGAAATCTAATTAATATAGTATATGCGTATATCTTTCAGTTCTCATATACCGAAAATAGCACGGGATGTAGATATACAGATATGATATCGAAAATATAGTATTTCGTAATTAATTAAATTAATTAATTAAGTAATTCTTAAGTAATTCTAAATCGTGGATACATATGTATCCTTAACATATTGAAACGACTGCCATTATTGGTATCAAACCAATAGCGATTCATACAAGCTAAATCTTCTAATCGGTAATTGGGCCAAAGAATAAATTTGCATTTAATGAATTTATTTACATCTGTATTAAAATACTTGTCTTCATTAAAAAATTTTCCAGAGTTTCTTATGTTGTTTTCATTGCAAAATAATGGATTTCTCTCCATACCATTCCAATTATGAGAATTGAAACAAATAAAAATTCTCAATTCTCTACGACGTCTAGGAGATAGAATATGTTCAGGAACAAGGAAATCATAATAATTTGTGTTTCCATTTACAACCATATTGTCATATGGTGTAATGGATTTATCAAAATTATTCTTATCAACATTTTTTTCTTTTATGCATTTTTTATTAGTTTTAGTTTGGTACTTATTCTTCTCGCCCAATGAGATACTTATTGTTTGATAGAGAAGAAATTTTCCATCCCTTTTTATAGATAGACGAATTGGTTCGATAATCAATATTCCTTTTTTTATTAATTGTGGAAGAGCTAGATCTTTCTGAATCAGCATTACATCCAGATGCATCTCTCCTCTTTGAATCGAGGATATAGCAATTTCCTTTGGATTTATCAGTCTAAGTAAGAGGCAATAGACCTTGATATTATTGATCATTCTTTGATTCAAGGAGTCATCCCATCTTAATTGAAAAAGGAAATATTTTTTAAGGAAGAAATCCAGTTCTGCTTCCTTGCTTTTCTTGGATTGTTTTTTTTTTTTTCCTTTTTTAAGGTCTGATCTCACATAATCTTCTTCTATATATTTTTTTTTGTTTTCTTTTCGTAGATATGATCTAAAATTTACTTGGGTCTGTTGTTCGTTTTTTTGTTGGTTGGAATTTTCCAATTTAAGATATTTTTTTTTATTTATGTTGATGGTTTTACTTTGACTTTTTTTTTCATAAATAGAAGAATTTAAAAGAAGCAATTTGATTGGTATAATCCATGGTTTAATCTTATATGTATCAAAAAGTAGCACAAATTCTGGAAAGAACCAAGGTTCTAGATTTGCTACGCTACGATAAACACTTTCTTGATTCATTCCCATCCAATCAAAAAAGTGTTTTTTTTTATTGGATTGATTGATTTCTTGATCAATTGTGAGAGACAAAATATCTTTATTTTGCAATTGGTTTTTTATTTTTTTGTCAGTCTTAGTATTTTTATCGATTTTGGTATCGATATGTCTATCGATCCAGGTCTCAATATCAATATTTTTTCTAAGACAAAAACAGAGAATTCTACAGTCAAAATATTTTCTATCTAGATTTTTATGGGTATCAATAATATATCCTTCTTCTAGATAATCACTAATAGCCGTACTTACCAATACATAAAATGATTCGGGTTTTTGTATATTGAAATTATATGGAATTTTTTGACCTAAATTCATATATTCATGTGATAAAAGATCATATCTGTAGTGTTTTTTCAATTTTTCTTTTTGACTTTTCAATGAATCCGCTGCATAGTAATTTTCTTTCACGTAATGAATTAATTGGTTTTTTTCTTTTTTATATGAATACAATTTAATTGAGTCTTTTTTTCGAATCGTACAACGTTGATTGATTCTATTTCGCCATTTTTGTGGTACTAATCGGACCCATTTGGTCTGAGATAAATTGTATTGATAATGACCCTTTAACCAGTTTTTCCATTCAATTATTCCAGACTTATCAACTTTCTTATGTCTTGATTTGGAATCAAATATTCCTCGTGTTATACAATAATCCTTGATTTTATCCTTAATAAAAGGATAGGTTCTGTGATATTGAAGTAGAGATTTCAAGTGATACTTTTTAAGTAATTGGGTTTGTGATAATTTAAAAAATACATATGCTTGGGACAAGGAAGATAAGTCGTAATAAATTGTTGAATTATTATTACTAATATTAGTATTAGAAAACGACTTTTTTTTAGTGGAAAAAAAGTTCATTGTATTTTGATCTATTTCATCAATTCCTTCTTCATTTGTTTCATCGTTGTAAATAGATTCATTAAAATTTTTTTTTGTTGATTCAAAGAAAAGTTGTGAATTTTTTCTCGGAATATTAATCATGCATAGGAAGATATCTCTATAGATTTTTTCAATGAAAGATTTCAGAAAATAATGTGATTTACGTAGTAATCGGATAGTTTTTCTTTTGAATACCTGCTCAATATGTTTCTCTGATTCCGATCTTTTACCATCATAAGTTAGAACTACTTTTTTCTTGTCTTTTGTGATTTCTTCTATTTGATTCCTGATTGTGATTGCTCTATCAGAAAGATCTTTCATTTTTTTTTCTATGAGTGAATAATTTGTCCAATTCATAGATCGGATTTGAATGGTCGATTCACCAATAATTGTATTATTTTTTTTGTAATCCTTTCTATTTTCATCCGGTTTATATACTTTCACCTTGCGCAATTCAAATAAGAAAATTGGGTTTACTTTTTCAACTTCCTTCATTATTCGTTTTATAACTGGAACTATTTTAATGATCCATTTTGTTTTTTCTTTTGAAACTTTTAGAAGTTGAAAAATTTTTTTTTTTACTTGCCTAATTTTTTTTTCGAGTTCTTTATAAATAGGTTCAAAAAAGGAAGGTCTTTTTCGTGGACTTCCAAAAGGCAGTTCCGCTTCCATTCCCCAAACTGTTAAAAAACAAAAATTATCTTTTTTTCCTTTTTTTTTCATTTGATCTGTAGGATGAGATCCTATTTTAGATTTAGATCTTCGCCAAGGTTGAAGGCAGAAAGGAAATAGAATCTTTATCTGAATACCGTCTGTTAACCAATCTTTGGGAAATTCTGTTTCTGATAATTGAACACCATTATAAGTGCATTTAACATGCATTTCTCTATTCCAATCTTTCAAATCTTCATACCATTCGGGGAATTGGAATAATAGCATACGGCCAATATTTTTAGCTATTATCAATGAAGGAAGTACAATGTATTTTCTAAGAAAAGATTGGGTTACTAACATTAAACCTCTTATTGTTTGAGCAAATATAATGCTATCCCAAGTTTCTGATATTGTTATCCGTTCCTTTTCCTCTTTTTTCTCTTCGTTTTTTTTCTCCTTTTCTCTTGTCTCTTCCTGCTCAAAATGCAAAATTTGCAATTCTGGTTCTTTCTTCACCGAACCCCTAAAAATACGATTCATGATTTCATAGATATCAAAAGAAGAAAAAAAAAATGTTTTGTCTATTCGATCTAAGAAAAGTGGGGAATGCACATTTGCTTGAAACATTTCCCAAATAACTGTTTTACGTCTTTGAGCACGCATGGAGCCTTTGATTATATCCCGACGATAATCAGATTGTTGCGAGTAACGTATCAAAGCCACCTCTTCCGCTTGATCACTAGTATCAGTATTAATACTATTTGTAGTAATAATAGAATTGGTATTCTGATCATTATCAGTATAAATTACTACGCGTTTGGCTTTTCTTGAACGAATTTCTGGATCTTCCGTAGATTCTTCGTCATTTTCTTCCTCCTCTTCCTCCAAATCATCGCTCAATTTGTACGACCATCGAAAAACCTTTTTACTGATTTCTTCTATTCCATTAGATTTATTTCTAATTGTTTGATCATTTAGATCAGTTGTAATTACATCGAATAGAAATTCCAAAGATTTTGCTCGAGTTTCGAACTCAATTCTTGTTTGGTCCGTCAATAAAGAATATTTTTTCAAATGAAAATTAGATGTGGGTTCAAAACAAAATTCATTGATTGAGGTTAAGGAATTACCAATATAATTCATTAATGATTCCCTATCAAGCGGATTCTTTTGATCTTTCAATTTTCTAGAATAATGAGAATTATTAGCAAGTAGTCCATAAATCTTATTTATCCAATAGATTTCTATGGAATCTTCCGTATCCGTAGAAGGGATTAAACCATTTATGGTTGTAGTTGTATTTGAATAGCATTTTTTTATTGTTCCACGATATGGTCCATTCAAAAAGGGGTCATACGTTTTGGGCAAGTATTCTTGTTCATTTTCATCATTGCATAATCTGCTTCTTTTTTCGAGTACATCTAGAGCAAGAAATTCCTTTTCTTTTTCTAGAGCTTTTGTTCTATTTATCAACTCATTGTTCAAGTTGTACTTTTTTTGTTCATTGGTATAAACCCAATAATTATACTGGTCTTCGTGAGATAATTTTTCTGTTCTATGCAAAGACATTTTTTTGTCTATCATTTCATAAAAAGTCGATAAACTAGGTGGATATGTAAAAGATATGATTTGTTTTCCATCACTTGGACATGTATAAAAAAAATATTGTGACATTTCATTTCGTATAGCATTTTCAAATCGATTATTTTTTATATATCGTGATGGACGATTCCATCTTTTATAATCAAAAAGAAAAGTAACAAAAGGTTTTTCAAACCAGAAATAAGCCTTTTCATTTTTATCTTCTTTAAGTCTTCTCAATTCCCAATTATCTTGATAGGTATCAAGATAAGAATCTTCGTAAACTGGGCTATCTTTATAGGATGTCTCTTTAAATTGAAAGTGGAATTCATCCTTTGTTTTTTCCTTTCCATTCACTCGGATCTCTTCTGTTTCATCTATTTTGTCCAGATCCTCCTTTTCTTCCGAATAAAGGGAAGGGTCTTCTTCGGTGGATCCCTCTTGTTCCTGTTTAGTCTCCTTCGTTTCGGAAGTTGTTTCTACATCGCTTTCTTCCTCACTTTCTCCCCTTTCTTCTGTTTCTGAGGTTTGTTTCAGTTTCTTAGTGACAATAGGCGACGGCATTCTGCCTAAATAGTAGACACAGGTGATAAATAAGAGAATACTAAAAATTCGAGCCATAGAATTTCTCAATTCTGACACAAGGTACTTATTAGATCGAATAGAATGATTTTGCCGTATCCAGAATAATACCAATCCAACCCATTTCATGAATAAAATGTGACCAATTAACCAACCAACAAAACTACTTGTTACAA